TTAAAAAGAAGTTCGTTGAACTTGAACAAATGCGGGTTCTTCATAGGTGTGGTGTGGTGGAGGACAGCCATGGAGTCATTCTACATTTGTGTGTGGTAGTTCAACGGATAAGACTTCCCGTTTGGCGGCGAATGCTTCTCAAATAATAAATAATAATATAATTACAGCAATTAGGGAAATTAATGAGCCAATTGATGAAACAGTGTTTCAGAGGGTATATGCATCAGGATAATCGGAATATCGTCGTGGTATACCAGCTAGGCCTAGAAAATGTTGTGGGAAGAAGGTTAGGTTAACTCCAATAAATATTACTACGAATTGGATTTTTGTCCAAGTAGAATGTAAAGTATAGCCTGAAAATAATGGAAATCAGTGAATAAAACCAGCTATAATTGCAAATACTGCTCCTATTGATAATACATAATGAAAGTGGGCTACTACATAGTAAGTATCGTGAAGAACAATATCTAAAGAAGAATTAGCTAAAACAATTCCTGTAAGGCCTCCTACTGTAAATAAGAAAATAAAACCTAAAGCTCATAGAAGTGGGGTTTCTCATTTAATAGAGCCTCCGTGAAGGGTTGCTAATCAACTAAAAACTTTCACTCCGGTTGGGATGGCAATAATTATTGTTGCTGAAGTAAAATAGGCTCGGGTATCAACATCTATTCCTACTGTAAATATATGGTGGGCTCATACAATAAAGCCAAGTAGACCAATTGCTATTATTGCTCAAACTATGCCTATATAACCAAAGGGTTCTTTTTTTCCTGAATAATAGGCTACCACATGTGAAATTATTCCGAAACCTGGTAAAATTAAAATATATACTTCTGGGTGACCAAAAAATCAAAATAAGTGTTGGTAGAGAATGGGATCTCCCCCTCCTGCTGGGTCAAAAAATGTTGTATTTAAATTACGGTCCGTTAATAATATTGTAATTGCGGCTGCAAGGACAGGAAGGGCTAGGAGGAGAAGGACGGTAGTTACAAGGATAGATCAAACAAAAAGTGGCGTTTGATATTGGGAAATAGCGGGTGGTTTCATATTAATAATAGTTGTAATAAAATTAATAGAGGCTAGAATTGAGGAAATACCGGCTAAATGGAGGGAAAAGATAGCTAAATCTACAGATGCCCCTGCGTGAGCTATATTGCTTGCAAGAGGAGGGTATACTGTTCATCCAGTTCCCGCTCCTGCTTCTACACCAGCGGAGGCTAGAAGTAAAAGGAGGGAGGGGGGTAATAATCAAAAGCTCATATTATTTATTCGTGGAAAAGCTATATCTGGTGCACCAATTATTAAAGGCACTAGTCAATTTCCAAACCCTCCAATTATTACAGGTATTACTAAAAAAAAGATTATTACGAAAGCGTGAGCAGTCACAATAACATTGTAGATTTGATCATCCCCTAAAAGTGCACCGGGTTGGCTTAATTCTGCTCGAATAAGTAAACTAAGGGCTGTACCCACTATTCCTGCTCATGCACCAAAGATCAAGTAAAGGGTGCCAATATCTTTGTGATTTGTAGAAAAAAATCAACGGTTAATTATCACAGGTAAGGTGACTGAGTAAAGTGGCGGATTGTAATCCCGTAAACAGAGGTTAAATCCCTCTTCTTATCAAGCCCTGTAGTAGACACATACGTTGGATTGCAAATCCAAAACCGGAGGTTTCCTCCTCCCGGGGCTTTCCTCCCGCCTCCCCGTATTGACGGCGGGAGGAAGCCGTAGATAAAAGTTCGCTGGATAGAACACTTAGCTGTTAACTAAGACTTTTGTAGGATCAAGGCCTATTTATCTAGAAGATTTTAGCTTAATTAAAGCATCTGGGTTGCATTCAGAAGATGTAAGATAAAAATCTTATAAATTTTAGCAAAAATTAGGGGATTTTCACTCCTGCTGAAAGCTTTGAAGGCTTTTGGTCTAATTAGCCTAAATTTCTTAAAGGGTTAATATGAAAATAGCAGGTGTTAGTGGTAAAAGAAGAGTAGAGAGTGAGGAGGTTATCATTAATATAAGATTTGGCTGGAGGGATTTTATTCGTCAAGAGGATGAAAAGTAAATAGAATTTGGGGAAATAGTTAGGGTTATGGTATAACATAGACGAAGGTAGAAGAATAAACTAATGAGAGTGGCGAGGGCTATAATAGTAGCTGGAATAGCTAGGTCTTGTTTGGTTAATTCCTGTAAAATTAGTCATTTTGGTATAAATCCGGAAAGTGGTGGTAGTCCTCCAAGAGAGAGTAATATTATTAGTGAAATAATGGCTAGGAGGGGGGATTTAACTGTGGATACAGCAATTGAGTTAATGTTGGTGGAATTAAGTATTTTAAATAATAGAAAGGCTGTAGTTGTTATAATAATATATAATATGAGGTTAAGTTGGGATAGATTAGGTGAATAATGTAAAATTGTAATTATTCATCCTAGGTGGGCAATTGATGAATAAGCTAAGATTTTTCGTAATTGGGTTTGGTTAAGTCCCCCTCAACCCCCAATAATGATTGATGAAATACCTAAAAAGAGTAATAAATTTGAATTAAGTAGAGGATGAAGTTGAAGTAAAATGGCAAATGGGGCAAGTTTTTGTCATGAAGTTAAGATCAGCCCCGTAGTCAAATCTAACCCTTGAAGTACTTCAGGTAATCAAAAATGTATTGGTGCGAGACCAATTTTCAGTGCTAATGCAATGGTTGTTAGTGTGGCAGATGTTGGGTTAAGTATTTCAAATAAACTTCATTCACCTGAAGTTCAAGCATTTGTAATACTAGCAAATAAAAGTAAGGTGGAGGCGGTTGCTTGTGTTAGGAAATATTTTGTAGTTGCCTCTACTGCTCGAGGGTGTTGTTGGTGAATTATTAAGGGAGTAATAGCTAATGTGTTAATTTCAAGTCCTATTCATACAAGAAGTCAGTGAGAGCCAATAAATGTTATTATAGTCCCCAAACCAAGGCTCAGGGTAATTATGGTTAATACTACTGGGTTCATTAGTATAGGAAGGATTTTAACCAACGTGGTTGGGGTATGGGCCCAAAAGCTTAATTAGCTGACTTTACTTAGGAAGTAGTATAATTGGAAGCACTAAGAGTTTTGATCTCTTGAGTATAGGTTCAAGTCCTATTTTTCTAAAAGGAAGTGGAGAGATTTTAACTTTCATTATCCACTCTATCAAAGTGGTCCTTTAGTTCAGGCACATTTCCATTTAAGTTAACGGAGGGAGACTTGCTGAGGCAAGTGGGAAAGCGGTGTGTCATAAAATAAGGGCTAAAGTTAATGGTAAAAAATTTTTTCATACTAAGTGTATAAGTTGATCATATCGAAATCGAGGGTAAGATGCTCGGATTCATAAAAAAATTAGGGTTAATAGTGTTGCTTTTATTATTAAGTAAAATGTAGAGATTTGTGGTATTATAAAATTATAGGAAGAGCCTATAAACAGGATTACTGAGAGGGTATTTATTATTAAGATATTTGTATATTCAGCTAAAAAAAATAAGGCAAATGAGCCTCCTGCATATTCAACATTAAATCCTGAAACTAATTCTGATTCTCCTTCGGTTAGATCAAATGGTGCTCGGTTAGTCTCTGCTAAAGTTGAAATATACCATATTATAGCTAAAGGTCAACCTGGAATTAATAATCAGATTGTTTCCTGGGTTAAATTGAATGTGTGGAGTGTAAATCCTCCTGCAAAGATAATTATTGATAGTAAAATAAGGCCTAGGCTAACTTCATATGAGATAGTTTGTGCTACGGCCCGTAGCGCCCCCATGAGGGCATATTTTGAGTTAGATGCTCATCCGGACCCCAAAATTGTGTACACGGTTAAACTTGAAATTGCTAAAATAAAAAGGAGGCCTAAGTTAAGATTAATAATTGAATGGGGAATAGGTAGGGGTACTCATATTAGGAGAGCCAGGGTGAGTGCAAGGGTTGGAGTAGTTAAGAATAAGAATGGGGAGGCTGTTAAGGGGCGGATTGGTTCTTTAATAAAAAGTTTTACCCCATCTGCAATAGGTTGCAGAAGCCCATAAGGCCCCACAATGTTAGGGCCTTTGCGGAATTGTATATAACCGAGAATTTTTCGTTCAACTAAGGTTAGGAAGGCTGTAGCTAGCAGCACAGGAATGATGTAGGCAAGGGGGTTAATAAGGCAGAGTAAAGTATATTTTGTCATAATTAGGGAGAGGATTTGAACCTCTGGATTAAAGGACTTAGGTCTTTCGCATTTACCAGGCTCTGCCACCCCAATAAAACCCTTATCTTGGGCCTAGGTAATTTTTTTATTACCTAATTTAGTTTATTTCAGCAGGTGAAAAAGGAGCGTGCCAAAAGTATTGGCTCCATTTTTCCGGTCCTTTCGTACTAGGAAAAATAATTTCATAGATAGAAACTGACCTGGATTTCTCCGGTCTGAACTCAGATCACGTAGGACTATTAATCGTTGAACAAACGAACCCTTAATAGCGGTTGCACCATTAGGATGTCCTGATCCAACATCGAGGTCGTAAACCCTTTCGGCGATAGGGACTCTGGGAAAGGATTGCGCTGTTATCCCTAGGGTAACTTGGTTCATTGATCAGAAATATTCTGGGTCATTTTTCGGTAAATATTTTATTATTTAGAATTGTTGTTCTAATTTTTAAGTATTTAATACTCAATCGATAGGGGGGATTTTCTTTTCCCCCAGGTCACCCCAACCAAAAACAATTAAATTAGATATTTACGGATATTTTATCCAGAGAATTATAATTTTACAAAATTAATTTAAGTGTTTAAAGCTCCATAGGGTCTTCTCGTCTAATGGTAATATTCTCGCTTCTGCACGAGAAGATCAATTTCATTGATTAGAAAATAGAGACAGTTAAACTCTCGTGATGCCTTTCATACAGGTCTCCATTTAAAAGACAAGTGATTACGCTACCTTTGCACGGTCAAAATACCGCGGCCGTTAAATATTATCACAGGGCAGGCGGGACCTCTTATAGTAGTTAAGCAAGAGGCGATGTTTTTGGTAAACAGGCGGAGTTTATGTTTGCCGAGTTCCTTTATTTTCTTTTAATCTTTCCTTAGGACACTCCTGTGTGGGGTTAACGAATAATTAAATAAGTTTTTCTAGTTAATAGTAAATTATTATTATGCCCTCAGTTTGGGTTCGTTTAATTATCAGTGATTTAATTCTTTCTGATGTACACTTGTGTTAGGAGAGGTTTGGCCTCTTATTACTCATTTTAGCATAAGTTCTTTTATAATTTTATAAAATAGCCCAGTACAGGCAAGGGGGTTTTGAGAAGGTATCTAAATTATAGGTTTATATAAAGCTGGAGCTGTGACGCTTACTTTACAGGTGGCTGCTTTTAGGCCCACTGGGGAAAAAACCTTTAGTAAAAATGTGATCATTACCCACCTTTAAAAGTTGTATCTTAATTTAGAAGGGCTGTACCTCTTCTAAATAACTATTAATTCTTATTTTTTTCCTTAGAAGAAATTCTTTATTGGTAAAAAAGAATTGATGCAGAATTTAAGTTCTTTTCTTGGGCAACCAGCTATCACTAAACTCGATAGGTTTATCACCACTACTCGGAAGTCTTCCCACTCTTTTGCCACAGAGACGGGTTAGCTCTAATGTGCCGCTCCGGAGTAGCTCGTTTAGTTTCGGGATGATAGACTTAAGATCTCTTTGCCTAGTTGATCTAGCTAAATCATGATGCAAAAGGTACGAGGCTGAGTCTCTGCTTTTAATTACTTTAATTATTTATTTCATTTCTTTTTCAGCTTTCCCTTGCGGTACATAGTCTATTGCGCTAAGTTTGTTGTTCTGTCACCCATACTAAAGAGTATAAAATGTTTTAAGTTTAATAATGGTGGTATAAGTGTAATTGATGAGGTTTTGTTTATATAGTTGGTTAGGCTAGTTTTAATGTTCAAAATGACACGACTTGCACGGGTTTACCCTCGGTGTAAGGGAGGTGCTTTACTAATTTAGCTACATTTTGATTCCAAGCACACTTTCCAGTATACTTACCATGTTACGACTTGCCTCCTCTTTGTATTATAAAAGTTTTTAAATAAAAATAAGAATTTTTGTTGAGGAGAGTGACGGGCGGTGTGTGCGCGCTCCAGAGCCGGCTTCAGGAAAATACTCTGACTTTTCCTTACTGCTAAATCCACCTTAAAGTAAATTTTTCAGTTTACTATCCGTATTTTCTTAATAGAAAATGTAGCCCATTTCTTCCCCCTCCATTTGCTACACCTTGACCTGACGTATGGAAGTTAATTCTTTTTGCTTACTTTTTAACCTTCACAGGGTTAGCTGACGACGGCGGTATATAGGCGGAAGTGGCAAGGAGAGGTGAGGTTTAACGAGGAATATCGGTTATAGAACAGGCTCCTCTAGGGGGGTCTGGAGCACCGCCAAGTCCTTTGGGTTTTAAGCTAGCGCTTGTAGTACACTGGCGGACAGTGAAGTAGATTTTTGTCTAAGTTTGTGGTTAGGCATAGTAGGGTATCTAATCCTAGTTTGGGGCCTAACTGTCGTGGGATCAATATTTCTAATATTATAAAGTCACTTTCGTTGTCGATAATTCTGCTTATGAGAGCGTATAACAGCTTGATAAGGTCATAACTTTAGTTATTTAAGATTTTTTTAAACCACTCTTTACGCCGTAAAAGTATTAATAAGGGTTACTCGTATAACCGCGGTGGCTGGCACGAGATTTACCAACCCAGTTAACTCTAACTGATTCAAGCTTACGCTTATAAAATCAATGTTTATTACTGCTGAAGTCCCTTGGGGGTGTGGCTTAGCAAGGTGTCTTGGGCTACGTGTGTGTGCCTGATACCAGCTCCTAGTCAATTAATAGGTTGATGAGGGCATTCTCACAGGGGTGCTGAAACTTGCATGTATAAATCTTAGTTGCAATTAATACTGAGGCTAGGACCAAACCTTTTATGCCCGTGGAAATTTTCATTTTTCATCTTAGCATTTTCAGTGCCATACTTTCAATAAGCTACACTAGCGTCATATTATGCAAGACATGTGCAACAATGTATAGCGAATATATTCCACGCGCCAAAAAAAAAAAATATGCATTCGGCCCTCGTTTTAGGGGTTTTTCGAGAAAAGTCATTATGTATATTAGGGGGGAGGGGGGGTTTTTCCCAAAAAAATTAATTAACAATTAGTCGTCTTCCTTTTCGAAATTCCAAAAATAATCAAGAGAATATTGTAAAAGTCTAATATACATGCCCGAATAGTGAAATATGTATTAAATAATTCAATGTAAATTTTCATTAACCAATTATTAATTATTCTAAACCAATGAGAATTAATGATGTGTATTTATTAAACCTATGTAATATAAATCGCGAAATAAAATAGTGTCACTCATAATTCATTAAGCCCCATCCACTTGACAATAAGGTCGTAGATGATAATTTGAATACTAGAGTTCAGTTGTTTTAAATAAGTAGGATTTATGCCTAGATTGGTTCGGGTTTACCTGAGTGTCTTTTCCCCAGCCCTTGGGCATAGTGACTGATTTCATACCAAAAAAAAAAGACTGGGAGGACTGGAAATCTTGATACGGATAAGAGTAGAATGTCATTAAAGGGAGCTAGCGGTCTGGATGGGTGATACGGACAGAACTGTTAGGATCTTAAGGTAGCCAAATGCCAGCATTTGATCAATTGTTAGGGATTAATCGATTACTTTACCACAAACCGTACACTATGTGTCTTTGAGGGATCATTGCTGATCTCCTATATCCCCCACATTAAATATTTGATTTGTTAAAAATTGGTGGGTTGAAATTATTATGTAATGGAGCGATTGATCTTAGAAAAATGTGGGTTAATAATATTTATGAAATGAATTTATGGTAAGTAAGGGAAATGTGGGTTGGAGTAGTATGTAATGAAGGTGAGGAATATAGATTAATGAGTATTATACATAGAGATGTGAAACCAGTAGGGGTAAATCTATGTATGGTGATTATACATGAAAGTCATATGTGGTATATTAGTGATATGGGGCTATATCATATATATGTACAACTGACTTACTCGAAAAAAAATTTATTTTTCGTGATTTTTCATGATTTTTCTTCACGATTTTAGCTTTCAGGGGGCAGTTTAGGCAGAATCTTGGCTTTGGGAGCCAAGGGCAGGAGTTTAACCCTCCTTTCCCTGATGTGTTTAGGGGAGGGTTCACACCTCCGGTCTTCGACTTACAAGGCCGACGCTTTCGTATATTAAGCTACCAAGACATTAGTTTAGGGTGAGCATTTTGTTTTCGCATCAACCCGTTAATGGAATAATAATAAGAAATAAAGAAAAATAAATAAGGGAGGCAATTTGGCCAACGAGAATAAATGGTTGTTCTACTGGTTGGCCCCCAATTCATGTTAAAATAATTATGTTGGTTACAAAAAATCAGAAGAGAAGTTGGGCTAAAGGTCGGAATGTATTGGTTCGTTGTTTTGAGGTGTGAAGTATGGGAATAAGTATAAGAATAAAGATTGAGAATAAAAGGGCCAGGACTCCTCCCAGCTTATTTGGGATGGAGCGAAGGATAGCATAGGCGAATAGGAAGTATCATTCAGGCTTAATATGGGGTGGGGTGACAAGAGGATTCGCGGGAATAAAATTTTCTGCATCGCCGAGAAGATTAGGTAAAAAGAGGGCTAATGAGGTAAGTAAAATAATTATAATAAAAAATCCAAGTATATCCTTATATGAAAAGTATGGGTGGAATGAGATTTTATCTATGTTGGAATTAAGGCCTATTGGGTTGTTGGAGCCTGTTTCATGAAGAAATAAAAGGTGGATTAAGGTTAGTCCTACAATTAGGAATGGGAGGAGAAAGTGAAATGCGAAGAAGCGAGTAAGAGTTGCATTGTCGATGGAAAAGCCTCCCCAGATTCATTGGACTAATACACTCCCAATATAAGGGAAAGCAGAGAGTAAATTAGTAATAACTGTGGCACCTCAAAAGGATATTTGTCCTCATGGTAAAACATAGCCTACGAAGGCTGTGGCTATTAGTAGAAATAGTAAAATAACCCCGATGTTTCATGTTTCTTTAAATAAGTAAGATCCGTAGTATAATCCTCGGGCAATGTGTAAATATACACAAATAAAAAAGAGAGAGGCCCCGTTAGCGTGAATATTACGAATTAATCATCCGTAATTTACGTCACGACAGATATGGATTACTGAGGAAAAGGCCGTGGAGATGTCTGAGGTGTAATGTATGGCTAGAAATAATCCTGTGAGGATTTGGATAATTAGACAAAGTCCTAGTAACGATCCAAAATTCCATCAAATTGAGATATTAGATGGCGAAGGTAAGTCAATTAAAGCGTTATTAGTAATTTTAATTAGTGGGTGAGTTTTTCGGGTATTAGTGGTCATTATTCTTATAGTTGAATAAACAACGATGGTTTTTCAAGTTATTGGTCTTGGTTAAAACCCAGGTGAGAATTATGGTTTATTTTATATTTATTATATTAGTAGGGTTTATTTTAGGGTTAATAGCAGTGGCGTCAAATCCTTCCCCTTACTTTGCAGCTCTGGGTTTAGTAATAGCTGCTGGGGTAGGATGTGGTTTATTGGTGGGGCATGGTGGGTCTTTTTTATCTTTAATTCTGTTTTTAATTTATTTAGGGGGAATATTGGTTGTGTTTGCTTATACAGCAGCACTTGCTGCTGAGCCTTACCCTGAAACATGGGCTGATTGGTCTGTATTATTGTATGTTAGTATTTATTTATTAGGACTTTTTTTTACGGGTCAGTATTTTTATGTTGAGTGATGAGGGCTGGGTTGGGTTGGGGTCGAGGAATTAAGTAATTTAGAAATAAGTCGTGGGGATTTTGGTGGTGTAGCTTTATTATATTCTAATGGGGGCTTTATGTTAGTATTAGGTGGGTGAGTATTACTTTTAACATTATTTGTTATTTTAGAATTAACTCGGGGATTATCATATGGGGCCCTGCGTGTTATTAGATTACAGTAATTAGGACGGTAAGGGTTAATGTTAAAAAGAGTAATATTAGGTAGGTTTTAATTATTCCTTGTTGTGGTTGTGTAGACAATTTAATCAAGGGTGTTTGTTGAATAAGAGTATTTTTTGGTCCAATTTTTTCGCCTCAAGTTAAATCAATGAGATGTGTTGAGATGTATTGAGCCCACTTTAAGTTAATTTTTGGTATAAATCGGTGAACGGTTACAGGGAAATATCCTAGTAAGTTGGAGAAATAGTAGGTAGATAAATTAGGGGTAATTTTGAGTTGAGTACTAGTTAGGTTAGATAGTTCTAATGCTAGAAGTAAACCAATAATTGTTACTAAGAGGGTAGATAATTTTAGTAGAGGGGTTATTGTTATAATTTGGGTTTTTATTGGTGGGAGACTGAGGGTAATAATTAGGCCTGCTAGAATACTTCCATATGCGAGGCGTTTAATCGGATTAATAATTAGTGTATTATTTTCATTAATGGGGGAAAAAGAGGTAAAGCGTGGGAATTTCATAAAGGCAAAGAAAATAAGGCGTAAACTATAGATGGCGGTAAAGGAGGTTGCGATTAAGGTTAAAATTAGGGCTCAGGCGTTTAAATGGGAAGTGTTTATGGATTCAATAATACTGTCTTTTGAAAAAAATCCGGATAAAAAAGGTATTCCTGTGAGGGCAAGGCTACCCACAGTTAATGAGGATGAGGTAAATGGTAAAATTTTATGTAATCCTCCTATTTTTCGGATATCTTGTTCATCATTTAAGCTGTGAATAATTGAACCTGAACAAAGGAAAAGTATTGCTTTAAAGAAAGCGTGTGTGCAGATATGAAGAAATGCTAGCTGAGGTTGATTTAATCCGATTGTTACTATTATTAAACCTAGTTGACTTGATGTTGAAAAAGCAATGATTTTTTTAATATCATTTTGGGTTAAGGCGCATGTGGCAGTAAATAGAGTAGTTAAAGCTCCTAAACATAAACATGTTGTTAAGATTAATTGATTATCTTGTATTAATGGATGAAGGCGAATTAAGAGAAAAATGCCAGCAACTACTATAGTGCTAGAGTGGAGTAGGGCAGAGACTGGTGTGGGCCCTTCCATGGCTGAGGGTAATCATGGGTGTAGCCCAAACTGTGCAGATTTTCCTGCTGCAGCTAGGACTAAGCCAAGAAGAGGTAAGGTTAGGTCTTTTTCTTTCGAAAGAAGGAAGAGTTGTTGAATTTCTCATGAATTAAGGTTTATGGCTAATCAGGCCATGGTTAAGATAAGTCCTATGTCTCCAACACGGTTATAAATTACGGCCTGTAGGGCTGCAGTGTTTGCATCTGCTCGGCTATATCATCAACCAATAAGGAGAAATGATATAATTCCAACTCCTTCTCATCCAATAAATAATTGGAATATGTTGTTGGCTGTTACTAGAATAATTATAGAAATTAAGAATAAGAGAAGATATTTGAAGAAGCGGTTAATGTTTGGATCTGAGTGTATGTATCAAATAGCAAATTCAAGAATGGATCAGGTCACATATAGGGCAATGGGGGTAAAGATAGTTGAGTATATATCAAATTTAAAGCTTATGTTAATGTCAAAAGATCCAATGTTAATTCATTCTCAGTTTGTTGTGATTGATTCTAGACCTTGGTCTAAGTAAATAAATAAAGGAATAAGGCTAATAAAAAAAGAAATTTTTACAGCAGTTTTAACATGTGAAGATGATCAGTTAGAATTAAGTTCTTTAGGGGATAATGATGAAATGAGTGGATATAAAAGGATAATAAAGATAAGAAGAAAGGTAGAGTTAAAAATGATTATGTTCATAGCTCTTGCTTGGAGTTGCATCAAGAGTTTTTGGTTCCTAAGACCAATAGATAACTATTATCTTTCAAGAGCTAAGTGAGCCATGGATTTGAACCATGATGAAAAGAATTAGCAGTTCTTTGTGTCCTAGACCTCTCTTGGTTATTAAGAAGATTTTAACTTTTATTTTTAGAATCACAATCTAATGTTTTTGTTAAACTATAATAACAGAAGGTTCAGCCTCAGATTAGTTCAGGTTTAAAAATTAGTAATAGTATCGGTATGAGGTGGAGGTTAAGAAGGAGGTGTTCTCGTGTATGTGATGGATTTAGGGACAATATGTGTTGTGGTGTAAGGCCCCGTTGGGTTATTAAGAATATATATAAGGAGTAGGAGGCTGTAATTAGTACTCCTAGTCCAGTTAATAAAATGGTTCAGTTTGATCAATTGAATAATGAGGAAATAATGAGAAGTTCTCCTATTAAATTAGGGGTGGGTGGTATAGCAAGGTTAGCTAAATTAGCAAGAAATCATCAGGTTGCTATTAGTGGGAGAATAATTTGAATGCCTCGGGTTAAAAGCAAGGTTCGGGTATGGGTTCGTTCATAATTAGTATTTGCTAAGCAGAAGAGGGCAGATGAAATTAATCCATGTGCAATTATTAATGTGATTGCTCCTGCAAAGCTTCATGGTGTTTGAATTATAATTGCCCCAGCAACCAATCCTATGTGGCTTACTGATGAATAAGCAATTAAGGATTTTAGGTCTGTTTGTCGAAGGCAAACTGAGCTTGTTATAATTACACCTCAAATAGCTAAAATTAAGAATGGATACATTATTTCTTTAGTTAAAGGATTAAGTATAACAATAATTCGTATTAACCCATAGCCTCCTAATTTAAGAAGAATTGCAGCTAAGATTATTGAGCCTGCGATAGGGGCTTCAACATGGGCTTTGGGAAGTCAAAGATGAACACCATAAAGAGGCATTTTTACTAAGAAGGCAAGGAGGCAGGCCACTCATCAGAATTTATCAGCTCACATAGATAAATTGAGTGGTTGGGGGTATTGGATAATGAGGATGGATAAAGAACCTATATTATTTTGTAAAAGTAGGAGAGCGATTAGTAGTGGAAGAGAGCTTATTAGGGTGTAAAATAAAAAGTAAGTTCCTGCATTTAAACGTTCAGTTTGATTTCCTCATCGGGTAATAATAATAAGGGTTGGGATAAGTGTAGCTTCAAATATAATATAAAATATAATTAATTCTGTTGCACTAAATGCTAGGATAAGAAAAATTTGAAGAGATACTAGAAGTATTATATAAATTCGTTGGCGAACAATAGGTTCAGTGGAGATGTGGTTTTGACTAGCTAAAATTATTAATGGGAGAAGTCAGCATGTAAGAACAAGTAAAGGAGCAGAAAGTGGGTCTACGCCTAAATACTGACTAGAAAAACCCCAGCCAATGTCCGTGTCTCATTTTAGTCATAGTAAACTAAATAATGCAATTAAAAGGCTGTGGATAATTATAGTGGATCATAATCATTTTTTTGGTGAAAATCATGTGGTAAAAAATAATATAGTAGTTGAAATTAAAATTTTTAACATTGTAGTAAATTTAAGTTTTGAAGATGGTCGGAACCATGGGTTCGTGTGGCTGCCACTAGAAGGGCGAGTCCTGCGCCGGCTTCACAAGCAGAAAAAGTTAATAGGATTATAGGGGTAATTGAGCATGAAGTGGAATTTAATGTTGTTGATCAAAGGGCAATGGCAATAAATAAGGATAATATTATTCCTTCTAAGCAAAGAAGGGCTGATAAAAGATGAGATCGGTTAAATACTAGGCCTATTAAACCTAAGATAAATGCTGAGTTAAAGCTGAAGTAAACAGGGGACATAAGGTATTTATGAATTTTCATCATAGTTTACTAAGTCGAAATTAGTGGTCTTGTTTTGGACTAAATACCTTGTTTTATTCTGCTCATTCAAGGCCACCTTGAAGTCATTCATAAATAAGGCCTAAGGTTAATAAAATAATGATACTTGTTGCTCATAATAATGAGGTAAGGGGTATTAATAGTTGGTCTCCCCATGGGAGTGGTAAGAGAAGGGCAATTTCTAAATCAAATAAAAGGAATAAAATTGCTACAAGAAAGAAGCGGAGAGAGAATGGAAGGCGTGCGTTTCCTAATGGGTCAAATCCACACTCGTAGGGGGACAGCTTTTCGTTATCTGGGTTTAATAATGGTAGTCAAAATGTTACGAAAACAAGGATTAGGGAAATGAGGGCCGAAGTTACGACAGACAACATGATGAGGTTCATTACTTCCCCTTGGGTTTTAACCAAGATTAAATAATTGGAAATCACTTATACTAATTTATATTAGAGAAGTAATTATGAGCCTCATCAATAGATGAAAACATAAAGGAATAATCACATTACATCTACAAAAAGTCAGTATCATGCTGCGGCTTCAAAGCCGAAGTGATGTTCTGATGTAAAATGATATTGAATTTGTCGCATGACAAATTATTAAAAATGTTGAATCAATAGTAACATGTAGGCCGTGGAAACCTGTGGCAACAAAAAAGTTATCAAAAGTTACGAAAACAAGGATTAGGGAAATGAGGGCCGAAGCTGCGACAGACATATGATGGGTTTATTACTTCCCCTTGGGTTTTAACCAAGATTAAATAATTGGAAATCACTTATACTAATTTATATTAGAGAAGTAATTATGAGCCTCATCAATAGATGGAAACATAAAGGAATAATCACACTACATCTACAAAATGTCAGTATCATGCTGCGGCTTCAAAGCCGAAGTGATGTTCTGATGTAAAATGATATTGAATTTGTCGTATTAGACAAATTATTAAAAATGTTGAACCAATAATAACATGTAGGCCGTGGAAACCTGTGGCAACAAAAAATGTTGAACCATAGATTCCATCTGCAATAGTAAATGGAGCTTCATAGTATTCTATAATTTGAAGAGCTGTAAAATAAAACCCTAATAATACAGTTAAAGTTAGGGCTTGAATTGTTTCTTTTCGGTTTCCTTCTATTAAACTATGGTGGGCTCAGGTTACTGTAACCCCGGATGCTAGTAATACTGCAGTATTTAAAAGTGGAACTTCAAATGGGTCTAAAGGATAAATTCCTATTGGGGGTCAGCATCCACCTAGTTCTGGTGTTGGGGCAAGGCTTGAGTGATAAAAGGCTCAGAAAAACCCTAGGAAGAAGAAAATTTCTGATATAATAAATAGAATTATCCCATACCGAAGTCCTTTTTGTACAGGTGGGGTGTGGTGGCCTTGAAATGTTCCTTCTCGAATAATATCTCGTCATCATTGAATTATGGTTAAGAATAATAAAATTAATCCTAGATAGAGTAGGTATGTTGAATTAAAATGAAATCAGACGGCTAAGCCTGATGTTATTAATAGAGCAGCAACAGCTCCTGTTAATGGTCATGGGCTGGGGTCAACTATATGATATGCATGTGCTTGGTGAGCCATTAGATGTTCTCTTGTAAATAAAGGCTTAATAAAAGTACAAATACGTATGCTTGAATTATTGCTACGGCAATTTCTAAAATTGTTAATAGAAACAGAATTAAGGAGGTTAATAGAGCTATGGTGGGTATAATGGTGATTAATACAAAAGCTGCGGTGGCAATTAATTGTATTAGAAGGTGACCAGCTGTTAAATTAGCAGTTAGTCGAACACCTAGTGCCAAGGGTCGAATAAATAAGCTAATAGTTTCAATAATGATTAAAATTGGAATTAAAGGGGTTGGAGTACCTTCGGGAAGAAGGTGGCCAAGAGTAACAGTTGGTTGATTAAGTACTCCAATTAAAACGGTTGTTAATCAAAGTGGAAGAGCGAAGGCTATATTGAGGGATAGTTGGGTTGTAGGTGTAAAGGTGTACGGGAGTAAACCAAGAAGGTTAATAGTAATTAAAAATAGTATTAAGGCTGTTAAAATGGAAGCTCATTTATGGCCCCCGAAGTTTATGGGTCGTATTAATTGGTATGAAAATCGGTTAATAAATCAAGATTGAAGGGTTATTAATCGATTATTTAATCAGCGGCTTGTTGGGGTTGGGAAAATTAGTCATGGGATTATAATTGCTAAGGCAATTAGTGGAACCCCAAGAAGTGATGGGCTTAAAAATTGGTTAAAAAAACTTAGGTTCATGGTCAGTTTCAGGGTTCAGGTTTAGGTTTTTCAGCATTTTTTGGCATAGGGTCATTGTTAAATAAATGTATTATTACTTTTTTTGGTAAAATTAATAGGAAAAAAATTCATGAAAATATTAAAATAGCAAATCAAGGATGTAGATTTAATTGAGGCATATCACTGAGGGTGGTAGGGAATCACCAATTTTTAGCTTAAAAGGCTAATGCTAGGCCCAATATAGCTTCTTAGTGAGGCTTCTTCTAGTATTAATGAAGATCAGGATTCAAAGTGTTCTAGTGGAACTGCTTCTACTACAACAGGCATAAAGCTGTGATTAGCACCACAAATTTCTGAACATTGACCATAGTAAACACCTGGACGGGAAATAATAAAGGCGGTTTGATTTAATCGACCTGGGACTGCATCTATTTTTACTCCTAGGGCCGGGATAGTTCATGAATGTAAAACGTCTTCTGCTGAAACTAAGACACGGATGGGGGATTCTATGGGTACAACTATTCGGTGATCAGTTTCTAATAAGCGGAATTGCCCAGGGGTTAAATCTTGTGTTTGAATTATATAAGAATCAAACTCCAGGTCTTCGTAATCTGTATATTCATAACTTCAATACCATTGATGGCCTATGGCTTTAATGGTAAGATGGGGATCATTAATTTCATCTATAAGATATAAAATTCGCAAGGATGGAAGGGCAATTATAATAAGAATAACAGCAGGGAGAATAGTTCATACGATTTCAATTTCTTGGGAATCTAAAATATATTTATTTGTGAGCTTAGTAGATACTATTGCTACAATAATGTAAAGGACTAGGGTGCTAATTAGAAATACAACTATTAATGTGTGGTCGTGAAAATGGAGAAGTTCTTCCATAACTGGGGAGGCTGCATCTTGGAATCCTAATTGTGAGGGGTGTGCCATTGTAAAGTTAAGATACGTGAGGTTTAAACTCACGATTTTGTCTTGACAAGGCAGTGTAATATGCTTTACTAGTATCTTATAAAGAAAGTGACAGAGTGGTGATGTGGTTGATTTGAAATCAATATAAGGGGGTTCAATTCCTTCCTTTCTTG